TTAACGTCTTAAATGAAATGAGCAGACTCTAATCGACAGTCTTCTATGAGATCCGATAGTATAATAAGAAAGAAAGAAATATATGAATCTTTCTTTCTTATCATACTATATGTTATTGGAGCGTATAAAGTTACACTTTACTTATTAATATAACTAATATAATTAAAGGCAGAGGTTTCGTGTTGATCAATCTACAATTTGTTACGATCAATCTGAAATAATTGTCTTGTCTGTCTTACTCTAATTTTTAGATTTCGATTTATTATTATTTAGTCTAGTGCTCTATCGAAGGAATCAAATTAACGAAAGAAAAAGGATTATTATGAGCATATATTAATAAAATAAAGTAGTAATTCTTTTTATATTCTAGCATTCCGAAGAAAAAATGGATTGATTCATTGACAATTGACAGGAGTTCTATGGGTACTTCTTTAGATTTCGAAAGGAAATAAATAAGAAACCTCACAAATTTTTAATGCTTCAACCCGGATATGAAATGAGTCGATAAAGAAACTAGAAATTTTATTTCGAAAATAATAAAACAAGCGGTAGGTGCGCAATATGTGCCTCCCCTAAGGCAAGATCTTATTATGTTATAGTATTTCGTTAGACAACCGCTATGTCTATATTTTTTATCATAGAAAGCACGTATATACTTCAAAAATTCCTTTTTGAGCAGGACAAGTAAAGAAAAGAGGGAAAAAGGGAAGGGGGAGTCAGGTTTTCCTCGGTATCCATCTATAATTATGGTACCATCCCGCTCATTGAAATAGAAAATGGAGTAAGAATTGGGTTGAAATAAAATTAGAATCATCTGTATCCCCCTTCCTTTCTAGATACGAAGATGAGAATCATTGAAATCTCTATTTGATTGAAAGAGTTTCGGTCATATAATCCATTAGTCCACTAGAATCCAATGTAATTCCGAAATGAGGATCTTTTTTTTAGAATAGAATTCAAAACGCGTTGCAGAACGATCTATAAAACAATTGATACGGGTGATTCCTCAACTAATTAGTAGTACCTCTAGAGTCCACTTCTTCCCCATACTACCAGTGAAAGGGAAAACGTAAAGACTACCATTAAAGCAGCCCAAGCGAGACTTACTATATCCATGTTAATTATGTCCCCTATCTCTATGACGGAATTATTCCATTATTGCTCATTAATAATAATGGAATTGACGGCGCAGAGTCAAAAAGGGATTTTGACCGAACACTATTGATGAATCAATTCAAAGTAGTAGAATAGAAAGGAATCAGGAAGTCTTGATAACCCCCCTCACCGTTCTAATCTTTCCTTGAATCCTAGATACAAAGATTTGCAATCTTTTATTTTACTTTTATTTTAAAAAAGCTTTAGACCGAATGCACGGTCCCTTTCTGCTGTGTCTGCTGTGAAATAATTCGGTGAGTTTATATCCGCTATCAGCAGAACAGAATAAGGGATTTCGAGTCTTTTGTTGATCAGGCGACACCCGGATTTGAACTGGGGAAAAAGGATTTGCAGTCCCCCGCCTTACCACTCGGCCATATCGCCAAAACGATACCAAAAAAAATGGCTGAAAAATTTCTCGCTTAGGGTTGGATTACTGAACTTATTTTTTTGTACTTGTATTTTTAATCCGGTTTTATTAAGCCTTTGCCGAAAAGAATTCCCCTTTTTGATTGGATTTGATCCGCCCCTTCGATTGATTTATAGTATCTCAAAACACACAATGCTTAAACAGTCCTACTCACCTTTATATTAAACAAAAACAGATGATAAATTTGAACCATTAACTGTTGGCTGCTGACGGCGAATTCATGAACGAGACTTGAATTTGAATCTCAAACTTTTTTTCCTAATGACATAAGAAAAAAATTGATACAGAACTAAACGAATCGGTGTTTATTCAGTATTTTTTCTTTTCAATAAAAAATCTTTCTCTATTTCAATTATAACAATATATATGAGTATATGTAAACCCCAGAACAGAAGTTGAAGACCTATATATAATATCGATAGCTATATCTGGACATGTTTAATAAATATAACCCCTCTAATACACTTCATAATCCGCATTGTATGCTACAAATTCGACTAAAAAATAGGTAAAAATTTTTCTCTTCTCCGCTAATCCCTTTTTTAAACAATGGAATCTTGAAAGGGGGTTAAGTACTACAAAATCGACTCTATTTTTCTTTTTTATGTCTTTTTATTTTATTTATCTTAGCCAAAAGATCAAATACCAAATCCATCGAGTTTTCTGATATTCAAGCGGATTGGAATATGGAATATCGTAATAATGGTAGAAATGGAATCCCTTTTTATATTCTATACAAAATTCCATAACATAGAAAGCCTAAGTGTAAGTGGCAGAATTCTGTTTCTAGAAACGTTTTATCAATTCTTTTCCATTTGTATCCCTTTCGAAAATTCCATTCCAATTATAAGTAGTATAAGTAGAAAATTCTCTTTATTCCTTCGTTCATACGTATTTCATACGTTCCATTCCAGA